ATTCATGTGAAAAGCCTTATCTTAAGAGTATTTCTAATAGTATTTAGTATTTATTAGTATTTAGACTTAAGAGTCTTTATCTTATAGTAAGAGTATAGGTATATTTCTTTTTCTAGTATACTAATATACTCACTTTTCTGACTTATCTTATACTATACTTCACCTAGGCACTTATCATTCATTGGCGGGGGAGAACTTTTATGATAAAGAACGAAAATTCGGATAGAGAAGCAAAAGTGTTAGCTCAACATATATGTATGTCTGTTTTCAAAGCACGAAGAGTAATTGATCAGATTCGCGGACGTTCTTATGAAGAAACACTCATGATATTGGAACTAATGCCTTATAGGGCATCTTATCCAATTTTAAAATTAGTTTATTCTGCAGCAGCAAATGCTAGTCATAATATGGGTTTGAATGAAGCTGATTTATTTATTAGTAAAGCTGAAGTCAATAGAGGTGCTATTGTGAAAAAGTTAAGACCCCGGGCTCGAGGGCGTAGTTATCTGATAAAAAAAACCACTTGTCATATAAAGATTTTTTTAAAAGAAAAATCTAAATTTTAGATTCCTATTTAGAAAAAAAAAATGGATGGAAAAAGAATAGAAAAATATGGGACAAAAAATAAATCCACTTGGTTTCAGACTTGGAACAACTCAAAGTCATCATTCTTTTTGGTTCGCAAAACCAAATAATTTTTCCAAGGGTCTACAAGAAGATGAAAGAATACGGAATTGTATTAAGGACTATGTAAAAAAAAATAAGAGAATATCCTCAGGTTTCGAAGGAATTGCCCATATAGTAATTCAAAAAAGAATAGATTTGATTCAGGTCATAATCTATATTGGATTTCCCAATTTATTAATAGAAGGACGAACACGGGGAGTCGAAGAATTACAGATGAATGTACAAAAAGAATTTCATTCTGTAAACCGGAGACTCAACATTGCTATCACAAGAATTGAAAAGCCTTATGGACAACCTAATATTCTTGCAGAATATATAGCTTTACAATTAAAAAATAGAGTCTCATTTCGAAAGGCAATGAAAAAAGCTATTGAATTAACTGAACAAACGGGTACAAAAGGGATTCAAGTGCAAATTGCAGGGCGTATCGACGGAAAAGAGATTGCACGTGTCGAATGGATAAGAGAAGGCAGGGTTCCCTTACAAACAATTCGCGCTAAAATTGATCACTGTTCCCATACAATTAGAACTATCTATGGAGTCTTAGGCATCAAAATTTGGATATTTGTAAACCAAGAATAAGAAAAGAAGAAGAATGGACCTTTCTCTTTCTTTATTTCGCCATTCTGGTTATCGATAGAAAGAATTTCTAAACTCTTTTCTTCTTTTTCTTAATCAAAGAAAAACAAACAATTCTAATTCTATAAGGTTGAATAAAAATTTGATTTACCCTTTATTTAATTTAGATTTTAGTATAATTGCTATGCTCAGTGTGTGACTCGTTAGTTTTTTCTTTAGAATTGAGATTGAAAAAAACAGGCTAACCCCACTATAAACTTAGTAACTATAAAAACTAAAGAAACTCAAAACTAATAACCAACTTATTGCTTCGTATTGTCGAGATCCCAAGAAACAGTCACTATATGACTGAATCGATCATATAGTTGTAGCATTGTAGCAACTGAAATTCTTTTCATAAAAAAGAAATCTGATTATGAATTGTGAAAAAAAAGGGATGTGGAAAAATGGAAGGATGATAGAAAGAGAGAATAAAGATCTCAATGATATATGATTCCCATATGTATGGTTTATGAAAAAATACCCCATAAAAAAGGCAGTGTTATAAAGCATCAACATCAATCTAAAATAAGAATATAAAATATACAATTACAATACAATAGAATAAGAAATATACAAATAAAAAATAGAAAGAAGATAGAAACAAGAATAGAAACAAATAAGAAGATAGAAACATAGAATAAAAGAAAAGAAATTCAAATAAGAATATAAAGAATAGAAAATAGAGATAGAAAATAGAGAATAATTTAATCGAGCTTCGGGTTAAGAAAAACTGAGGAGATTGACTCGGAAACAAATAAGAGATTTTGTTGAGAGCTCCATTGCAGAGTTCAGGCCTAAACATTAATGGAGAAGCTATGGGAACGATGGAACCTGTGACTACATAGGATTTTCTTGAAAACGAATCAATCCTAATGATTCATTGGGTAGGATGGCGAAATGAACCAAGAAAAAATGGATTTCTTCTGAATGGTCATGGATTTATCCTACAAATGAAGGAGGAAAGAGTCAATATTCGCCCGCGAAACCTTTCTTTATTTTTAATTTTTATTTCATTTAAGGATTTTATTTATTGGCGTGATTCAATTTCAATAGAGGTAAAGTAAAATACTTTAGAAATCTTGATAAAAGAAAGAAGCATTATATATAAACAAACACACCTAGTTATCTAGTTAGTTATATATAAAGTGACCTATGTAACAAATTCAATATAAAAAAAATTAGTATATTCTTTCTTTTCATTTTGAGAGAATGAAATACATAAATACATGTGTATATTTAATATTCTTGAATCATTTCATTCGCGAGGAGCTGGATGAGAAGAAACTCTCATGTCCGGCTCTGCAGTAGAGATGGAATTCAGAAACAACCATCAACTATAACCCCAAAAGAACCAGATTTCGTAAACAACATAGAGGTAGAATGAAGGGAATATCTTGCCGAGGCAATCATATTTGTTTTGGCAGATATGCTCTTCAGGCACTTGAACCTGCTTGGATCACAGCTAGACAAATAGAAGCAGGGCGAAGAGCAATGACACGATATGCACGTCGTGGTGGAAAGATATGGGTACGTATCTTTCCCGACAAACCTGTTACTGTAAGACCTACAGAAACACGTATGGGTTCGGGCAAGGGATCCCCCGAATATTGGGTATCCGTTGTGAAACCGGGCCGAATACTTTATGAAATGAGTGGAGTATCAGAAACTGTAGCCAAAACTGCTATGGAAATAGCTGCATGCAAAATGCCTATACGAACTCTATTTGTTATTTCAGGATAGGTAAACAAAAGTAAAAGAATAAGGAAGGAGTATTGAGAATGAAAAAACAACCACAGATTTCTTTATCTCTGGACAGACAATATTTCTTTTTTCCATTATCCCTTGCATTGAAATAAGAGATTCAAATAAAAATGATATGATTCAACCTCAGACCCTTTTGAATGTAGCGGATAACAGTGGAGCTAAAGAATTGATGTGTATTCGAATCATAGGAACCGGTAATCACCGATATGCTCATATTGGCGATGTTATTGTTGCTGTAATCAAAGAAGCAGTGCCCAACATGCCTCTAGAAAGATCAGAAATAATTAGAGCTGTGATTGTACGCACGTGTAAAGAACTCAAACGTGACAACGGCATGATAATACGATATGATGACAATGCAGCGGTTATCATTGATCAAGAAGGAAATCCAAAAGGAACTCGAATTTTTGGTGCAATTGCTCGGGAATTGCGACAGTTGAATTTTACTAAAATAGTTTCATTAGCACCCGAAGTCTTATAGATGAAAATAGGATATATCCTATCTATTCTATATATAGAAATATAGAATATTCAAATATCTGAAATAGATCCGATTAATAGATTGTGTCTCATGCATATATTTGAGATTTAGAATAATTTTTTAGAATTTAAGAATTTCAAAAAAAAATTCAATAAAAAATAAAACAAAAAAGAAGCATGTTGATTATATCAAAATGAGGAGGCACCAATAACTATAGTTCGTCATGGGTAGGGACATTATTGCCGATATAATAACTTCTATAAGAAATGCTGACATAGATCAAAAGGGAAGAGTTCAAATAGTATCTACTAATATCACTAAAAACATTGTGAAAATACTTTTACGAGAAGGTTTTATTGAGAACGTTCGAAAACATCAAGAAAGTAAAAAAAATTTCTTGGTTTCAACCTTACGACATAGAAAGACTAGGAAAGGGAATAAAATGATTTTAAAGCGTATAAGCCGACCCGGTCTACGAATCTATTCCAACTATCAACGAATTCCTAAGATTTTAGGTGGAATGGGAATTGTAATTCTTTCTACTTCTCGAGGTATAATGACAGATCGAGAAGCTCGACTAGAAAAAATTGGAGGAGAGATTTTGTGTTATATATGGTGATTCTCCTGGGTACCCTAATTTTCTCTCGAACTTACTATTTGTAAAATAGAGAGGAGAAGTGAATTATAGAACTCTTCCTCTATTAGTTGATACTTAAAGGGGGTTCCTTGGAATGAAAGAACAAAAATTGATTCATGAGGGTTTAATTACTGAATCACTTCCCAACGGTATGTTCCGAGTTCGGTTAGATAATGAAGATATAATTCTAGGTTATATTTCAGGGAGAATCCGGCGCAGTTTTATACGTATACTACCCGGAGATAGAGTCAAAATCGAAATGAGTCGTTATGATTCAACCAGGGGACGTATAATTTATAGACTTCGCAAAAAAGATTCGAACGATTAGATCATTCTTTTAAACATCCTTTTCGTAGGGATATAATTCGAAGTTCAAAAATGCAATAAACTTATTCTTTTTTCCAAAAAAATATATTCAGAATGAAAGTAAGGAATGATAAATATGAAAATAAGGGCTTCTGTTCGTAAAATTTGTGAAAAATGTCGCTTGATTCGTAGGCGGGGGCGAATTATAGTCATTTGTTCCAATCCGAGACATAAACAGAGACAGGGGTAATCCTTCTCAAGTTCTAAATCAAGTACTTTTTCAAACCCATGTACATGTAAAAAGAAAGAAGAAAGGATTCGTTTTCATATGAAATGGATATCCCCGTATCTTTCTGTAGATTTCTGATTCTTCTTTCTTTTTATTTTATTCTTATGAATATGATTTAATAAAATATGACAAAACCTATAGCAAAAATTGGTTTACGTAAGAATGCACGTATTGGTTCAAATAAGAATGAACGTAGAATACCAAAAGGAGTTATTCATGTTCAAGCGAGTTTCAACAATACTATTGTAACTGTTACAGACGTACGAGGTCGGGTGGTTTCTTGGGCTTCCGCAGGTACTTCTGGATTCAGAGGCACAAGAAAAGGAACACCCTATGCTGCTCAAGCCGCGGCATTTAATGCTATTCGTACACTAGTTGATCAGGGTATGCAACGAGCAGAAGTTATGATAAAAGGTCCAGGTCTCGGAAGAGATGCGGCATTACGAGCCATTCGTAGAAATGTGATGCTATTAAGTTTCGTACGTGATGTAACACCCATGCCGCATAATGGATGTCGCCCCCCTAAAAAAAGACGTGTGTAGAAATAAGAATTCAAGAGATTCCAAGAGAAATAAATGATTCAATGATCTGATCCAATAATCATAAAGAAAAGAAAAATAATAGTATGGTTCGAGAAGAAGTAGCAGGATCCACTCGAACACTACAGTGGAAATGTGTTGAATCAAGAGTAGACAGCAAGCGTCTTTATTATGGTCGTTTTGTTCTGTCCCCGCTTATGAAAGGTCAAGCCTATACTATAGGTATTGCTATGCGAAGGGCTTTACTTGGAGAAATAGAAGGAACATATATCACACGTGTAAAATCTGAAAATGTGCTGCATGAATATTCTACGATAGCGGGTATTGAAGAATCAGTACATGAGATTTTAATAAATTTGAAAGAGATTGTATTGAGAAGTAATCTCTATGGAGTTAGGGACGCATCCGTTTGCGTCAGGGGTCCAAAATACATAACAGCTCAAGATATCATCTCACCACCTTCTGTAGAAATAGTTGACACGACACAGCATATAGCTAACCTGACAGAACCAATTGATTTGTGTATTGAATTACAAATCAAGAGAGATCGCGGATATCGTATTAAATCCACAAATGACTCTCACGATGGAAGTTATCCTATAGATATTGTATCTATGCCTGTTCGAAATGCGAATCATAGTATTCATTCTTATGGGAATGGGAATGAAAAACAAGAGATACTCTTTCTAGAAATATGGACGAATGGAAGTTTAACTCCTAAAGAAGCACTTTATGAAGCTTCTCGTAATTTGATTGATTTATTGATTCCTTTTCTACATGCAGAGGAAGAGGACATGAATTTCAAGGAAAATGAAAACAGATGGAATCTACCCCTTTTTTCCTTTCAAGACAGATTCACTAATCTTAAGAAAAACAAAAAAGGAATTCCATTGACATGTATTTTTATTGACCAATCAGAATTGTCTTCCAGGACCTATAATTGTCTCAAAAGGTCCAATATACATACATTATTGGACCTTTTGAGTTACAGTCAAGAAGATCTTATGAAAATGGAAGATTTTCGCATAGAAGATGTAAAACAGATATTGGGCACTCTACAGAAACATTTTGCAATAAATTTACCTAAGAAAAAGTTTTCATTTTAAATCCATTGGACTTTTTTTCATTTTTTAGTTTTTAGAAATAAAAAAGAATAGAATGAGTTTTTAATCTTCGACACGGTCCATATATTTGCAGAATAGATCATAATAAGATAGATGTATCTAGGGAAGATCCAGAAGGGGATCTTCCTTAGATACCTATGTCGTGGTATTTCACGGTTTAATCAATTTGAAAAAGACCTAAAGTTAGGGATTTCTCAATAGGTAAAGTTGCTCCAATACCTAACCAAAGAGCTACTGCGGTACCGATCAAAAAGACTGTTGTAGCTACTGGACGACGAAATGGATTTTGGAATTTATTGACATTCTCCAAAAAAGGTACTGTCAATAATCCTATTGGTACTGAAACCATTAAAAGAACACCCAATAACTTATTGGGTACTGTGCGAAGTATTTGAAATACGGGAAAAAAGTACCATTCGGGTAATATTTCCAACGGAGTTGCAAACGGATCCGCCGGTTCACCGATCATTGACGGCTCTAGAACTGCTAAGCCCACATTACATGCAATAGTGCCTAAAATTACTACTGGAAAAATATATAAAAGATCATTGGGCCATGCAGGTTCTCCATAATAATTATGTCCCATCCCTTTAGCCAATTTAGCTCTTAATACAGGATCATTCAAATCAGGTTTCTTTGTTATTTGGATAGGTGAATTATTGTAGATCCATCCCCCAAAGGAACCGGACATGATAATTTTTTATCATCCGGCTCGAGCAAGAATCAAAAGAATTACAGAAATAGATCCATAGAACATAAATAGGTCCTAGGTCCATAGAATATCTATATTTCTATATTTCATACATATCTACATATATAATGTAGAATGACTCTATGTAAGAAAAGATTTATCAAATTCCATTTCCCCGAGTTGCAACGATTCATTGTAAAGAATTCAGTTCTGGCAACAAGGAAATGCTCAATATCCAAGTAGGCTTACAAATTCGATCATGATCAAGTGCTTTTTGGATTGTCTCATTCATGTCTTTTGGTTGGTATTTATCCCCACAACATCTCGATTGTGTTACATACAAAAATACAAAGTTTTTACTTGTTACTAATAAAGTCTAGCCCCTGTGCTTCCTTAGATCCCTTATTTAACTCCGATAGTATCATAGATCAGGGTCGATGCAGAGGAAATGAATGCATCTACATACTATAAAAAACTTAGTAAGATTACTATCAAATTAATACGAAATACTAATACTAGCAATTAATTATAAGAAAATTACTAAAAAAAAAAGAAAAATTAAAAAAAGTGGAATAAATAGAACATTGGATTCCACATCACTTATTCTAGGGATCTTACGGAGCCTGTTCATGCATGACATGATTCGGGTATGATCATAGAAAATATTCTCCTCAAGCGAACCGGCCTATCCTATGCTACATAAAGGGACTTACGTGATGGTTGGATGCGGAGACACATTGGGTTGTGAATTCCAACGTGGCGGATAAAATCATATATCTGCATGGACCAATCAATAGTTCAAGTCACACACTCCCATAATCCATCCTCTTTTAGGAAAATATACTTCAACTATTCGATTCGTATCAAATAAACAATACTTCAGAGTTGAATAGAAGTATCCAAATAACATGCCTTATTTTTAAATAATCCATATTTGTAGCAATGAAAGACTCTTGTTCCTCCCCGATATGATAAATTACAAATATCTATGATCTGCCTTCTCTATAAAGGACCCGAAATACCTTGCTTACGTATCATTGAAAAGTGCATTAACATAAATACGGCAGTAAGAAGAGGCAATACAAAAGTATGTAAACTATAAAAACGAGTCAAAGTGGATTGGCCCACACTAGCACTTCCACGTAATAATTCTACCAAAGGCGATCCTATTATAGGAATAGCTTCAGGCACGCCTGTTACAATTTTTACTGCCCAATAGCCAATTTGGTCCCGAGGTAAGGAATAACCAGTTACGCCAAAAGATGCGGTCAATACAGCCAGAACCACTCCTGTAACCCAAGTTAATTCGCGGGGTTTTTTAAACCCACCCGTAAGATACACACGAAATACGTGCAAGATCATCATTAGAACCATCATACTTGCTGACCATCGATGAACTGATCGAATTAACCAACCAAAGTTGGCCTCAGTCATTATGTATTGAACAGAGGAAAAAGCCTCTGTAACAGTTGGACGATAGTAAAAGGTCATAGCAAAACCCGTAGCTACTTGTACTAAAAAACAAGTAAGTGTAATTCCCCCTAGACAATAAAATATGTTGACATGAGGAGGAACATATTTACTAGTTATATCATCTGCAATCGCTTGAATCTCGAGACGTTCCTCGAACCAATCATATACTTTATTGAGATAGGTAACCCAAGAAAGACTCCCCCTCTGAGAACCGTATATGAGAATTTCATCTCGTACGGCTCAAGCCGAAACACACAAATACTAGTTTCAACGGATATGGAATAGAGAGTTTAAAACTTCTTGTGGCTTAGCCGCTTGACTCGATTTGACCAAAAGATACGAAGTAAGAAAAATCCGGAATCTCTTCTTTGTGATGATAATGCCAAGAAATAAAATCTCAAGTTGGCTCATCCATCTTTCTTTATGTTAATCCCGACAGGCCTCTTGAATCTTCTCTTCCCTATCTTTTTTTTTTTGATAGGAATTCTCTTGTTGAGACCCTATGAATCAATTGAAACCTCAGATTCATACTAAAACCACGATGATTTAAGAAAAACCAAAGCTAAACTCAAAGGTTTTCTGAGTAAAAACCATTTGATCATCACTTCTTTAATGAATGTAATAACTCAACAAAATCTAGAGAAAGAGATTTCTTTCGGTCAAAAGAAGTATGAAGGAAAAAATTGTTTGATTTATAAAAGACCTATTTCCATTTTTTGAATCCGGTTGCGAGGTCTGAATAATAGGTATGAATCATAGTTCAAATATTTCTTTTCTTGATCTATTCTATATAGTCCGTGCTCCAGAGACTAGAATAAATATCTGACGAGGTAGAATCATCTTGATAGAGATGACAGGTCCATTCTCTGTATTATCAATAGGATCAATTATAACAAGTCACACGCTCATATTCCGGAAATGAAATATCGAAACAAATAAATTTCACGATCGAACTGCCAGAATTGTCTATAAATCCAAGTCTTAGGTAATCTTAAGTTGAAGTATTAAGTATTTTAAGCATTAAGTAAGTCTAAGTAAAATAATCTTTTTTGATTGAAAAACTAAGACTTCATAGTTTTTATGAACTAATTAATTGAAATTCCATCCAGTAAAACAGATGAATTATAAATTTCTAAAATAATAGATAGAAATATTGCAAATAGAGCCATTGCAACTCCCATAAGTGGTGTAGTCCCCCACCCTGGAGCTACTTTTCCATATTCTGAATTCAATGGTTTCAATAAACTCCCTACGCCAGTTCGTCTTGGCCCAGATCTAGAACTACTCTCAACGGTTTTTGTAGCCATAAATCCTCTTTTATCATGGGTTGAAATCTGTTGACTTTGTATACCATTCCGTTGTATTTGTAAATAAACGACATTATCGTG